GAAATTCATCAAAATCAAAATTCAAGATCTAATAAATCAAATAATTAAAGCTCTTCAAATTAATGAGTTTTTGGCTCTCGAATATCCAACTGAACAATTAATTCTTTATAACGTACTCTATTTTTCTTTGACAAATAAGCCAGTAGCCGTTGACGTTTTCCCAGAATTTTCCGTAGACCTCTCTGAGATAAATAGTCTTTTCTATGTAATTCCAAATGTGAAGTCAGTCTTCGTATCTTATTGGTGAAACTGAATACTTGAAATTCAACAGATCCCCTGTTTTCTTCTTGCGAAATAATTGAGATGAATGGATTTTTTACCATAAAACGAAATCTTCTCCCCCTTTTCTTTGTTAAAGATATGAATTTTACCGATCAGTAATAATAATCCCAGCCATTTTAATCTGGTATACTGAATTTCGTTATGAACTCCTAATTTTATCAAATAAGATTAATTAACGATCAATCCAATTTTCAATTTGATTCGTATAGGGATACAAAAGGATGGCACTTACAAAAGAGAAGAATTTAGACCTAAAATAAGAAAATTCTGTTGATTCATTTATAGATCTAATTGATACGTCATTGAATTAGTATCATGTATCAGAATGGAATGTAAGACAACGCATGTGTGCATCTGTTTGCTTTCATATACCAGATATGGTACAGGATATATATAGGAAAAATGTCCCATCACCCCATTTTTAATTGTGGATACATATGTATCCTTACCATACTGAAACGACTGCCATTATTGGTATCAAACCAATAGCGATTCATACAAGCTAAATCTTCTAATCGATAATTGGGCCAAAGAAAGAATTTTAATTTAATCAATTTATTTTTATCTCTATCAAGATCATCCAAAAATTGACTACAGTTTTTTACGTTATTTACATTGCAAAATACTGGATTTCTATCTATATCATTCCTATTCTTTGAATTGAAAGAAATTAGAATTCTCAATTCTCTACGACCTCTAGGTGATAAAATATTTTCAGGAACAAGCAAATCATAATGATTTTTGTCGCTATTTCCAGTTATCCTTTGATGTCTTGCAATGGATTTCTCAAAATTCTTCTTATCAACATATCTTTTTTCTTGGCATTTTTGATTAGTTTGATACTTATTCTTATGAACCAATGAAATACTTATGGTTTGATACATAATAAATTGTCCATCATTTTTTACAGACAGACGAACTGGTTCGATAATCAATATCCCCTTTTTCATCAATTCTGTAAGAGTTAAATCCTTCTGAATCAGCATTATATCCAGACTCATTTCTCCCCTTTGAATAGAGGATATAGCAATTTCTCTTGGATTTATCAGTCTAAGCAGGAGACAATATACCTTGATATTATTGATCATTTTTTGATTTAAAAAATCATCCCATCTCAATTGAAAAAGCAAATATCTTTTTAGGAAGAAATCGAGTTCTGCTTCCGTATTGCTTTTGTATTGCTTTTTCTTTTTACGTTTTTTTATGTCTGATCCTGCATAATCTTCTTCAACACCTTTTTCTTGGTTTGAGAGAACTGACCCATGATCCCCTTGGACTGTGGGTTCTTTTTCTTCTTGATTTCGATTCCCTAATTCAAGAGATTTTTTTTCATTCGATGATGTAAAAGGATTCCTTTTTTGTTTTTCTTTTCCATTGATATTGATGTTTTTATTTTCACTAACATTTTCAATTCCAGTAAAATTTAAAAGAAGTAATTTGATCGGTATGACCCATGGTTTAATTTTATATACATTATAAAGTAGCAAAAATTCTGGGAAGAACCAAGGTTCCAGATTCGATATAGGACGACTTAGTATTTCTTCATTCATTCCCATCCAATCAAAAAAGATTTGATTGGATGATTTGATTTCTTGATGAATTGTGAGGCTTTTCTTATCAACTTTATCAATTATTTGATAATTACCAGTCTTAGTGTTTTTATTACTGTTGGTACCAGTATCGCTATTGATCCATGCCTCAATATCGACCTTCTTTCTAAGACAAAAATGGAGAATTCTACAATCAAAATATTTTCTATCCGGACTTTTCGCCATATCCATAATATCAGCTTCTCCTAGATAATTATTGATAAGGATATCGCCCAGCATATCAAATAATTTGGGTTTATATGTGTTGTAATTATAAGAAATCTCTTGGTTATTATTTACTTTTAACGGCGATCCATAAATATATGAGTTCTTCTTATCTTCATAATTAATAGATTTATATGATAAAAGATTATATCTATAGTGTTTTTTAAAATTCTCGTTTTGATTTGGTAATGAGTCTACTTCATAATCATTTTCTTTTTCGTAATGAATAAATTGGTCTTTTTCATATGAATCCCATTTGTTTAAATCTTTATTTTGAGCCATACAACGTCGATTAACTCTATTTCGCCATTTTTGTGGTACTAATCTAGACCATCTAATCTGAGATAAATCGTATTGATAATGACCCCTTAACCAGTTTTTCCAGTGATTCATTCCAGAATTCCGAAGTTTCTTATGTCTTAATTCGGAATGAGATATTCCTTGTGCTCCAAAATAATCCTTTATTTCATTCTTAAGAAAAAGAGATGTTCCGTGATATTGAAGAACAGATCTTAACTTATACAAGTTAATAACTTGGGTTTGTGATAATTTGTAAAACACATATGCTTGTGACAAGGAGGATAAGTCACAAAAAATCTGTGAATTCTTATTACTATTTCGAATATTAGAAAGTGACTTTATAAAGTGAATTGTATTTTTATTTGTTTTATCAATTCTTTCTTGATTTGCTTCATTATTGTAAATGTATTTATCAATAAGTTTTTTTGTTGATTCAAGAAAAAGCTGTGCATTGATTCTTGGAATATTAATGATACATCGAAGGATATCTATGTATATCCTTTCAACGAAAAATTGTATAAAATAATGCGATTTACGAATTAATCGAGTATTTCTTCTTTTTAATATCTGCCAAATATTTTTTTGGGATTCTAATCTTTTAGCATTATGACTTTTTTTGTTAGGACTAATATGAATCTCTGGAGTTAGAAATTCCTTTGTCTTTTCTTTTGTAATTTTTTCTATTTGATTTCTGATTGTGCTTGTTCTATCAGTCAGATCTTTCATTTTTTTTTCTGTCAGTGAATAATTTGTCCAATCCATAGATCGAATTTGAATAGATGATTCATGAATCATCTGATTACTATTACTGATTATCAAATCCTTTTCTTTTTTAGTTTCACTCGATTCATATACTTCTCTCAATCCAAATAATAGAATTGGATTTTTTTTTGAGAGTTCTTTTATTCTTGTTTTTATAAATAGAATGCTTTTGATAACCCATTCTTTTGTTTCGTTTGCGATCGTTAGAAACACATTTGTTCTTTCTTTTAAAACTCTTAGAACTAGAAAACAATTCTTTTTCAATTTTCTAATTTTTTTTCCAAGTTCTTTAAAAATAGGTTCAAAAAAGGAAGGTCGTTTTCGGGGAGAACCAAAAGGTAGTTCAGCTTCCATTCCCCAAACTGTTAAAAAACAAAAATCATCTTTTTGCCCTTTCTTTTTCATTGGATCTCTATGAGGAGATTGTAGCTTAGATCTGTGCCAAGGTTTCAGACAGAAAGGAAATAGGATCTTTATCTGAATACCGTCTGTTAACCAGTTTTTCGGAAATTCTGTTTCTGATAATTGAACACCATTATAGGTGCATTTAACATACATTTCTCTATTCCAATCCTTTAAATCTTCGGACCACTCGGGAAATTGAAATAATAACATACGGCCGATATTTTTAGATATTATCAATGAAGGTAATATAACATATTTTCTAAGAATTGATTGAGTTACTAATACGGAACCCCTTATTACTTGAGCAAATACAATGCTATCCCAGGCTTCCGCTATTTCTATTCGTGTTTTCTCTTCTCTTTTGTCCTCTTCATTTTTGTCCTCCTCTTTTTTATCCCTTTCTTTTGTCTCTTCCTTCGCATAATCCGAAATTGGAAATTCTGTGTTTTTCCCCATCCAATTTCTAAAAATGAGTTTCATCAGTCCGGAAATATCAAAAGAAAAAAAGGGTGGTTTGTCTATTCTGTCCAAAAAAAGGGGGGAATGTATATTTGCTTGAAATAGTTCTAAAATAGTTGTTTTACGTCTTTGAGCGCGCATGGAGCCTTTGATTATGTCTCGACGAAAATCCGATTGTTGCGAATAACGTATTAAAGCCACTTCGTCTGCTTGATCAGGATTATTAGTCTCTTTGGTATTAGTATAAGTATCGGTATTCTGTTGATTATCAGTAAAAATCACTACACGTTTGGCTTTTCTTGAACGAATCTGATGATCCTCCGCCATGTCTTCTTCATTTTCTCTCTCCTGTTGTTCTAAATCGTCGATTAATTTGTATGACCATCGAGGGATTTTTTTACTGATTTCTTTTATTCCAATAGATTTTTTTCTAATTGTTTGATCGTTGGGATCAGTTATAACTGCATCGAATAAAAATTTTAAAAACTTTGCTTGATCTTTTGAATCAATTCTTCCTTGTTCTGGAAATAAAAAAAGCCCTTTCAAATTGAAATTCGATGTTGATTCTCCAGAAAATTCACTAATTAAGTTCAAGAAATGACCAATTTCTGTTGATAATGATTTTCTATCAAACTTATCTATTTTCTGTTCAAATTCTGGATAATCAGTAACAAGAAGGATACTATGGATTTTATTTATCCAAACAGTTTCTATGGAATTTTCTATGGAAGTTTCACTTATGATTGAAGGTGAAAAAAAATTTTTGATTGTTCCACGATAGGGCCCATTCAAGAAAGGATCATATTTTTTAGGCAAGTATTCTTTTTGAGTCTCATCATTACACAATCTAGTCCTTTTTTCGAGTACATCCAGAGCAAGAGATCCCTTGTCTAGAGCTTCTATTCTATTTACAAACTCATTGCTTAAATTTTTTTCTTTTTGTTCATTGGTATAAATCCAATTATTATACAGTTCATC